ATAGAGATAGAGGACATAATTCACATGGATATAGTAAATCTCGCTTGGGCTGCTTTAATGGTAGTCTTTACGTTTTCCCTTTCACTAGTAGTATGGGGAAGGAGTGGACTCTAGAAGTACTACTAATTGAGTTTAGGAACTAAACAGTATCACTTTTTTTTATAGATCGTTCGGCAAAGTTTTTTTTATTTAAAATTTCACTATTTCAATTTAAAATTTTATTTTTAAATTGAAATAGAAATGAAAAATATCTTCATTTCGAAATTCTCTTGGATTTTAGTTGAGTAATGTATTCTATGAATAATAAATATATATGAAGAATACTCTTTCAATCAAAGAAATATTTCAATTATTTCCGTGTTCGTATTTTGAAAGTAAAAAAAGTAAAAGGAATACAAATGGTAGGAAATTTATTCCAACTGAATTCTTCATAAATTTTCTATTTCGATGAACTGACTCTTACCAAAGTTAGATATGGACCATGAGGAAGAACGGAACTTTTTTTTATTTTGTTTACCTCTTTACTGTTCAAAGATCAAAGAGAAAACAATTCGGTTATTCCATTACGTGGATACACATTGGGAAACAACATAGTAGTTGTCCAACGAGATACTGCACATCCTAAAATATTGTCTTGGGCGAGTCACATATTGCGCCGCTTGTTTTAGTTTTACTATTTTAGAAATTTTATTTATGTTTTGCTTGTTTTATTGAACCCATTTCATATCATGGTTCAAACGTTAAAAGTCGACGGGTTTTACTAATCCTTTTCGAAATCCGAAGAAGTTCCCATGGATCATTTGTCAACTCCTCAATCAATGACTTCTTCGTCGGGAATGCTAACTAAAAGATTATTTTATTATACCCATCGAAGAAGTCATTGATTCTTTCGATCGGGATTCATATTGAAAATAATCAGAAATCTAGGAATTCTAATCGTAAAAGTAGCTTTCGATTATTTCAAATTAATTTAATTGAAATCAACACAAATTAAATACAAATAGATAAAGCAAAGAAATAGAATTGGGATACTATATAATATACATTATCACTATATATATTATATATACGTAATTAAATCGATTTCTATATATATAGAAAAGGAATATGATGATACTATTGTAGATTGATCTATATTAATCTATATTAAATTAACCCGCATTACAATACAACTTTATACACTACAATAACAATACTAGATAGTATGGTAGAAAGAAATATCTGAATCTTTCTACCATACTATCGTATCTCATAGAATACGACTGATTCTAGTCTGCCCATTTCATTTAAGACGCGAAATTTTTATCCTTTTCTTCTCTGCAATTATTGATAAGAAATAAAAAATCAAGTTTAATTCAAATTAATCACCTTGGCTGACTGTTTTTACGTATATTATAAGTAAAAAAGCAGTAGGAACTAGAATAAACAGTGCAGTAGCAATAAATGCGAGAATATTTACTTCCATAATCTCATTGTTTAATTTTTCTTTAATTCGCAATAACTCGGGAGTTAATCCCATAGAGATAATAAATCTTTCGCCTGTAAATTCAATGGGATGCATTACATCTCGATGATATCGAATCGGATCAATATCATGAATAACAATATCGGAGCTATCAAATCGATTCATCGTCAAGAATTGAATAGTATAACATAGGACGATCTTTTATCCATACTGAACTCAAAATTTGATTCCCGATACAATCAATAATTCCTTTATTTATTTATCATTCTTTTCCATTCTTTCTTTTCTATAACCTACCGCCCTCTTTGTACAATCATCTGATGAAGTATCATCTAACCGCCTTTCCACTCACCATTGGTTCTAAACAAACCCCAACAAACAATAGAAGCTCAATGAAAAAAAAGGAAGGAACTAAGTTATAAACTCCTTTTTTTAATGATCCAATCTTCTTGGAAAACAAAAGAAGTATGATAAAGACGAGTACAAATTCCGGTATAAAAAAATCGAATATTCCATCAAATTAACTATTTTTTTATATATTTATATATAAATTTAAAAAGTTTGTTCTTTCAAGGAAAAACCCTTAAAAAAAAAAAATTCATTACCTCGCTAATAAAAAAGTGATCCTTGTTTGATCTTTATTTTTTGAATATCCTCTTTCATTGGATTAGTAATGGGACGCATATATCAAAAGCTCAATGCGAAATTGGAATGAGATAGATTATTTCAAATTAGTAAAATTTGAAATTGAGGTTACACAAAATAGGGCCCGAAAAGGATATACTTTTATTTTAATCTTAAAAAAAAAGTATTCTATACTATTCTATACACAGTAACTATGTTCAATTTTTTTTATATTGTACAAATTCCATTTATGTATGTACTCCCGGGAAACATACAATACTCTACTCTATTTCATATTTCACAGATCGGGAGTAATTGAAAAAGCCAGACCCAGTACAGTACGGTATCCCGTGGAATCCTGAATCTGATGCTAATAATATAATAATTGTACTAATCCACATATGCCTCTCTCCCATCAATCGAATCGGTACTAGTCGAAGAAATGGAAATTCCCCCATTTGGTTGATGATAAATGTGAAACGAAAAAGAAAAAAAGAAGAGGGATCACTGTTGGGAATGAAATTCTGTTATTTGGACTTCTTTTCACAAAAAATAGAGAGATGAATTGATATAGTTTTTTATTGGATTTGGATTCGTCGGGACTGACGGGGCTCGAACCCGCAGCTTCCGCCTTGACAGGGCGGTGCTCTGACCAATTGAACTACAATCCCAAGTAAATACCATAATAAAATAAAGTATACATATTTTTATGATTTCATTCTAACCCTTTCAATTTCGATTAGAATTGGCGTGTTGTAACAGAGCTGCGAGTGTGATATATCGATACCCATATGTATATGTACTTTAGTGAGAGCAGCCGGTATTACTAGTAATCCTTTCGTTATTGCCAAATCAATTGGATAATCACTCGTTCAATCAAAAAAGTTTTTTTTTTTATTTACTCTTTTCCTTAAACTTTACTTTATAGTTACGGATCCTGATATGAATCTAGATCATTAGCAAGATCAGAATTTCTTGTAAAAAGAGAGTAAATAAATAGTGGTATAGATATATCATAAAATGGATTTCTTCCGTATTGGGATTGGGGGATCGGGCATTTCTGGAGAGCAACAAATGGGTTATATTATATCATTTCATGGCGGATCGGCAAATTATTGGGCCGAGCTGGATTTGAACCAGCGTAGACATATTGCCAACGAATTTACAGTCCGTCCCCATTAACCGCTCGGGCATCGACCCAGGAAGAATCAATTCCAGGCTTATTGATAATCCACGATCAACTTCCTTTCGTAGTACCCTACCCCCAGGGGAAGTCGAATCCCCGCTGCCTCCTTGAAAGAGAGATGTCCTGAACCGCTAGACGATGGGGGCAGACTTGCACGACCGCCATCATACTATGTTCATAGTATGAATAGTTTTTTAAAATTGTCAATATAATGGAATGGTATGACTCGATACGAAGGATCTTTCCGTCTTTCACGATTCTTTCTATACAATTTTTTTCGATAAAAGTTTGGTTCAAAGGCCACGCCGAATCTCTTTATCCGAATCTCTTTATCAATGATTCAATGAAATATCTTGGATCTATGTTAAATTAGTGGATACATGTATCACTCAAATGAATTTAGTTATGATGTCAATTAGGATAGTCTTGAAACAATTCATTGTATTGATATTTATCAAATCCAATATCAATAAACCGTTTTATTTTACCTATATTATATACTCTATATTAAATTATATTAAATTTTTTAATTTACTTTTATACTTTTACTGGATAAAGAAAATTTTTCATTCCTGAATGAACCCTTATACTTATTATAAGATATATCTATGTACATCTATTATAATAAGTATATATACTAAACTCATAGTGTCTTTATTCAGGAATTGGATCAAACAAGCCCTTTTAACTCAGTGGTAGAGTAACGCCATGGTAAGGCGTAAGTCATCGGTTCAAATCCGATAAGGGGCTTTGATTTTTTCATAAATCATAAAACTCCGGCAGTAGTATTCATATTTGAAGTGCGAATAAAGATATTGTTGATCTTTGTAATAAAGTAATAAAAAAAAAAGTAACAAACCGTATAATTTAATATTTTAACATTATAATTAATTATAGTATGGTTATAAATTTGCTATTTTAATAAATTAAATATATTATTAAATAAAAAATATATTATTAATTATTAAATAAATAATATAATTTATAATTATTATAAATATTATATTAAATATTATAATGAATGTAAGGATAAGTCGTCTCGTTAAATCTTCAAATATTACTATTCCTTTCCTATTTTCCATTATTCCAATTAAATCGATTAGAAATCAACAAAATAAAAAGTAAGTGGACCTAACCCATTGCATCATAATTATATCCACTATTCTGATATTAAAATTCGATAGAGATGAAATTGGATCTTTTTTTTCTTTGGACTACGCGGGAATCTGTCGATATATCCGATTTAATCTTCTTGTTCCTAGACGTTCTATAGGAATAAATTAGGAATGAATAAATCACTATTCCGTTCCTTTACCGGGAAACATTTATTCCAAGTCACAACATACGAGCCATTTTAAATATCTTTCTTTGATTCCAATTCCAGAACACAAGATCCGTTTTATTAGTTATATCTTATATATCTATTTATATATCTAGCAAATCGCTATTTCATGTACTAAATATTTCCATCCATATTGATACATGCAATATTTTTGTTCCGACAACGTAATGGGGAATGTATGCGAGAAGGGTACTTTCATTTCGAGTCTCATATTATTTAATATTTAATTAACTAATATGTATTTAATTCAATACATTTAATTAACTAATATGTATTTAATTCAATACAATATATTAATTAAATAATAGGAAATTTATTAAAAGAAAATAAAAGAGTAAAGTAGAAAGTAATAAAATAGTAGAAAGTAATAAAATATATGATAC